CAGTGAAGGCTTTATGCATATTTACTGATTGGATTGATAAACCTACGGACATTCCTAGTAAGATAACTGAATTGCAAGATTTTCTTCTTCTATATCTAAACTTCGATTTTTTCTTTTTATCCGTGGAATGGGGGAAAACGGATACTCAATATGCAATGAGTAAATATGATTTGCATCTTAAAAAAGAAATGGTTCAACATCATTTGAATAGTTTAGTTTCTATTCAGTCATGTGGAAAGCTGTATTCGATGAAAGTCGCACGTGCAGTTTGGAGGGAGATCCCCGACTAACTGGTGGATCCACCCTACAATATGGAGTGAAGAAGCCAAAATAGTAGCCTAAGATACCATTGAAATAAAAGAATTGATTGAAATCTGACATATTTAGACTTGTAAACTCGTGTTACATCGGAGCAGTGTAGTGAACAGAAATAAAAATATCGAATCAGATCCAATTTATCGTAATCGATTGGTAAATATGCTAGTCGATCGTATCCTGAAAAACGGCAAGAAATCGCTGGCTTATCATATTTTTTATCAGGCTATGAAGCGGATTAGGTAAAAGACAAATAGGAACCCACTGTCTGTTCTGCGACAGGCGGTGCGCGGGGTAACTCCCGACGTAGTGACAGAAACCAAACGTGTAGGTGGATCAACTTATCGAGTTCCCGTTGAAGTAGTACCGGCAGAGGGAAAAGCTTCGGCTATCCGGTGGTCATTAATCGCGTGTCGAAAACGCTCAGGTCGAAGTATGGCTTTAAGATCGAGTGATGAATCAATGGATGCCGCCAGAAATTCCGGTAGTGCCATACGGAAGAAAGAGGAAACTCATAAAGTGGCGGAAGCCAACAAAGCTTTTGCCCATTTCCGTTAGTTTCGGATTCGTTCCAACCCACAATAGATTCGTTGTGGGTTGGAGCCGGGGCACAAACGGTCTGGGAATCAAAAGACACTACGAAGGAAGAAATGGTTGAGTGAGGGGTGAACGGCGAATAACGGCTGGCTGTCTAAGCCACAAGTGGGGATTGGCAACTACTTCTTCTTTAGGTTGTTAATTGTTAGACCCTTCCCAAAAGGATAGCGGGGGGGGGGGGGGCCGATGCAGAGTTGCGGAGTGCCTCGCAAAAAGACTTGACACATGACCAGTTTTTCAGAGACTGAATTTGATTGGGGCGCGCATCATATGGAGTAAAAATTGTTTGAGATATCGAGAAGAAGCCCCCATATCCGAGAATTCTGGAGACTCAATCAATTTTGGTTGACACAGATAAGTTTTTGTGATATATTCTAGAATAACAAGCTTACTAGCCTGGGGAATCACTAATTATCTCTTGAAAACCGAAAATTACCATGACCGCAACTTTAGAACGACGCGAAAGCGCAAGCCTATGGGGTCGCTTCTGCGACTGGATCACCAGCACCGAAAACCGTCTTTATATCGGATGGTTCGGTGTCTTAATGATTCCCACCTTGCTAACCGCAACCTCTGTATTCATCATTGCTTTCGTCGCAGCTCCTCCTGTAGATATTGACGGTATTCGCGAACCCGTTTCTGGTTCTTTGTTATACGGTAACAACATTATCTCTGGTGCTATCATCCCTACTTCTGCAGCTATTGGGTTACATTTCTACCCAATCTGGGAAGCAGCTTCCGTCGATGAATGGCTTTACAATGGTGGTCCTTACGAACTTATCGTTCTTCACTTCCTACTTGGTGTAGCTTGCTACATGGGTCGCGAATGGGAACTGAGCTTCCGTCTAGGTATGCGTCCTTGGATCGCTGTTGCGTACTCGGCTCCTGTCGCAGCTGCTGCCGCCGTCTTCTTGATCTACCCAATTGGTCAAGGAAGTTTCTCTGACGGTATGCCTCTAGGCATTTCTGGTACTTTCAACTTTATGATCGTCTTCCAGGCTGAGCACAATATTCTTATGCATCCCTTCCACATGTTGGGTGTAGCTGGCGTATTCGGCGGCTCTCTATTCAGTGCTATGCATGGTTCTTTGGTAACTTCTAGTTTGATCAGAGAAACAACTGAGAATGAGTCTGCTAATGCAGGTTACAAGTTCGGTCAAGAGGAAGAAACCTACAACATCGTAGCTGCTCACGGCTATTTTGGTCGTTTGATCTTCCAATATGCTAGCTTCAACAATTCTCGTTCTCTGCACTTCTTCTTAGCTGCTTGGCCTGTAGTAGGTATTTGGTTCACCGCTTTAGGCATTAGCACTATGGCATTCAACTTGAATGGTTTTAACTTCAACCAATCCGTGGTTGACAGCCAAGGTCGTGTCATAAACACCTGGGCCGATATCATAAACCGTGCTAACCTAGGTATGGAAGTCATGCATGAACGTAACGCTCATAATTTCCCCCTAGACTTGGCTTCTGTTGAAGCTCCTTCTATAAACGGATAACACCCGTATGGTTATCCAGCACAACTGGATGCCAAATCTCTTCAGAGGGGGAGGTTTGGTGTCCAATGATATGAAGATTCGTGCGGTATAAAGGGTGGAAAAGGTGGTAACAGCTTTTCACAATTTCATGATTATCGGTTTCCAACCTTGAATTCTGAAAACTATTTGCAATACCCTTCCGCGATTTAATAGATTACGAAGTTTCCCATTCTAATTTGCGGAATGTTTGTAAACTCCCACCCCAATCCTTTGAAAAACGGAAAGGAAGGAGTGCATTCCTCATTTCAAAGATTTTCTATTGTCTTGTTATAGAAATACAGTTAATATGGATGTGTATCAACCGAAGGACCTATCTAGCTTGCTTAACGGATAGATCTCGTTCACGTCCGGGGGGAGTCAAATAAATCAACAGAGGGGGCGGACGTAGCCAAGTGGATCAAGGCAGTGGATTGTGGATCCATCACGCGCGGGTTCAATCCCCGTCGTTCGCCCATCCAATTGGGTAATTCGATTCCAGCGCTCTGCTTGGAATAGAGAAGAACGGTTAAGGTGGATGGGATATGTGTGGGTCTCTTCGACAATAACAATTTAGAATTCCCGATCTAATTCCAGTTTTGGATACGACTATTCACAGAAATCACTAGACTCCTTCGAAATATGTATTCCATCCTATCTTGAAATTTTCAAGATTATTGGTATAATAAATCTGGGAAATAGATAGTATCTACTGCATAGAATTAATATGAAAAGAGAGAATAAGGTAAAAAAGGTGGCAAGAGAAAGAGTAGGAAGTCCAGATTTTTCATCTAAGATTTCGGAGTTAATAGAAGTCAGTCTATTAGATCACTTCTTCGAATCATTGAAAAACCAACATCTCAAAGAATTTTTAATTAGTCCATCTTCCAATTATGAACCTTTTATTAGATTATCTGACTTGTGATTTCTAAGTTCACTATTTTCACGCAATCTGCGTAATTCAATAAAAAGAGATAGTGGCGTAACCCTGGAGATGCTATTGTTGCTAGCAATACCAATATCTATGCATTGCTTGAGTAACAAGAGGTTGATCAAAACAAGTGTTGTATTAACGGGAGTCATTAATGGGGGTGACGGGGTAAGAAAAAAACAAGCGGAAAACCTTGTTGATTTTTCCTGTGACTGCTTTCTACGATTCGAAAGATCTTTATATGTTGAAAAGAATGGAAAGAGGAGAATACCTGCTTCCCACTACTTAGGTTTGAACGAAGCTATTTCTGCAGGTTCAACGAAAAAAGAGAAGCAAGTTCGCTATGATGGGATGATTCCTTTTGTTTCCGGTAGATGGAAGGCATGCGTAGTGAGAGGTTTACTCCTTGGCAGAGATATATCCAAGGATGAGACTGAAGGGATTCAAGTATTTTGTAGGGGTAGGTGTTTACAAAATTCAAGTAGGTTTTTCAAATTCTATAACTATCTGGTAGCTTGTAAAAACAAACAAAGTGATTTCGATTTGTTATTCTTTTGGGAAAATCGTAACAAGCGAGATCCGGGTCGGTTACAAGCAACACAATTGAGAAACGACTCATTAAGTCCCGTAGTATTAAACTCCTATGACAAGGCGTTACTTGAATCCATAAATTCCGCAGATCACCAGGGGGATAGATCGGGATTTTACTCGGAGCGAGAAGCCTTTTCCAACCTGTCTTCATTTACATCTTGTGAGAAAACGACGCCGTTTCGTGGCTGTATATCCGGATTAGATTGTGGCAAAAATGGGGAAGAATTTCCCATTCCACACACTTATTCACAAATGAGAAATGGATTAATAAATCGACTCATGGAATTTATCTCAATAATTGAGAAATCAAATCTGATTTCTAATGGGACAATAGTTATTGACATCAGTAATAGCGTCAAATCTGTGAAAGGATTTCAATTGAAAATGAAGGGCGACATGCCGCTTACTCAAATATCTGGCAAAAAACTTGGGCTAGTGAGTAGCAGACACCTCAACCTCAATGAGATTCTTCCAAACTATTTTCAAATTTCTTTAGGTATACCTAAAGAAATAAGTAATCGAGGTGAAAATACTACTTTTCCAAACTAATTGAAAGAAAAGGATGACATACATTCAATATATTCTTTAGTTAGATTGTATGGACGAGGTAGAGTCATATCTCTGTACTCAGCATACATATCTCTTTTCTATGACTATTTCTGCGCATTATCTACTGACTATTTCTTCCAAATCAAATATCGGTTGAATGGCTGGGCGGGGATCGGGGGGTACACCGGTGCAACAAGAATTGCAACTGAATAAAGAGTATTGAAATGGAAAGATAACGCGGAGCGCCTATTGAACGAATATATTTTATTTAAATATTATGAGTATAAAAATGTTCATTCAAATGCGCATAGATGGCTCGATACGACCGAGGATTCGTCTTCTTTCCCTGTCAGGGAAGTCTTTAACTTGGAGGAATCAATTTGCCGTGTATCAATAATAAGAAACGAATTGCTGAATAATATTGGTGTCAGTCTCGGTAGTAACAATCAACAGAGCAAAAAATATTTTCATCGATTTCTCAATGTTTTATTTCTTTATAAAATGATTGTTGCTGAGATTACTCGCCAGAAAGTTTTGATATATACCATCGATTATTGCATCGAAAAATTGAACGATATAGATCTCGATAAATTGAACAAGGTAGATCTCATGAAGCTTGATCTTTTATCAAGTTTATTCGATGGTTACATTGATGAACAGATACTTTTTATCAAAACAATTCTTGAGAGAAGAAGGAGTTTATTCATTGAATCCAAACTGTTAATGAGTGAGAAATTGGTAGGCTCTTTGACCGAGCTGGAACCTGCAGTGAATCCTACTTCTCTCGGGTTGCCCCGTATCGAATCTATCCGAGCAGGATTTTCAAGCGATGCTTTTTCCATTACGGGGAGGCGATTTTGGAATCTGTTTCTGGATGATTTAAACCGTGGGGGAGGTTCAACTAGAGATATGGGTGGGAATATTTCGAGATACATCTCCGATCAGGTTGATAAACTAAGCTTTCTAGGCGATTCACCTATACGGAACTTTGCTGGAAGCAACTTTATTCCGAGAATCAAAGGAGATCTCTTTCTTGGGAAATGCAACGGTAGTTATCTCAATGTCTTAGAAAACTTCTATGTGGGCTCCGAAGATGAAATCATCTCATCCAATATCATCTCATTTATTCATCCCCAACTGTCGGATTCGTTGTCATCCAATTTATCGAAACAAACAACGGGGGAGGTTGCTGGTCACGCACTCACACCAATTCAATCTATTTTGTCTAATCTGCATGAATCCACAGCATTAGTAACTCATTCAGATGGACTTTCCAATTCTATTTCGGATCTGAAGAGGTTACTGGCGAGTTTGAACTTATCTCCTCGTGAAACGATAGAATCATCTCTATATTCGTGTAGTAGCAATCGAGTTTATTTGGAGAAGACGTCGATAAACTCCGATTCATCGTCGGATCGGCGACCCCAACCTCGTCTCAAGAATCTAGTATTGGATCGAGTCTATCAAAAGAATTTGTCTATTAAGTATTTCTGGGAACCGGAAGAATTGGAAACATCTTATTGGTCGCTAAGACTCCCATTATGCAGCGATGTAACATCGAGATCTCTAGCAGAATCAATTGGAAAGGAGGTTGCGTACGAAGATACAGACTTTGCGGATCAATCTATCCGGAAGGAGGCTACTCGTGCATTCCACTCTATCAATTTCAATGAATTATTAAAAGATTTGAACAGATATAAGATCTCTTGGATCTTTTGGAAAGACAATATCGGCGAAAAATGGAGCTTATTTAGAGATTACATACCTTGGTTTTTTACCCCCACCTGGTGGAGATACTTCTACGATCTGATTAGAAAAACATATCCAGAAATAGTACTTAAGATAAGTTATGACTCAACTCATCATTTTCCTAGAATTTATAAAAGAATGGCTGAGGATGTAGTGGATGGCGCGAAAGCCTACTTATTCCAAAGACTGCAAAGCCTAGGATTGAGATTCGACAACGATTCCATCAATACTATAGCATCCGAGATAGGTCTTCTCATTTTCGAAGAAATTCCTGATGAAGCGGAGATTCTATATTCGGGGGGATGGTCAGTATCTCAATTCTCCAATAGGTCTATCTTTTATTACTTCATTTTTTCAGTATTAATTGTTCTTGCATTATTCAAACACCCTTTGTCTGCCGTTTCGGGTTCCAATTCCTTTCATTCATGGAAACGTTTCAATACTATTGAATATTTGACAGACCCAACGCGTGGATCCTATTTGAAAGAGGTAATGCATTCCCTTTCGACAAGCTAAATGTCAACGAGAGATCTACTAATCCATTCTTTGAATAGATTCTTGAATTATCTAAATAATCTAATCTTTTTCCTCTTTGTGAAAGATGAACTCAATTCATGGATGTTTCATGAAGAAAGTTCCGATATCCTAGATAGTAAGAAAGAACTACTAACTCAACATTTAGTGACGAATAAAATTCTTTATAGGTATGTGTCGAAATTGAATTCCAATTATGATTTATTGAGCAACGAGATTTCTCATGAACCTTATCCACAAGAAAGATCTAATGTTTTGGCATACTTACGGCAATTCTGGCAAAATGATCTAGTGACTCACAAGATCCGTAAGTTGGATCCTGCGGAGAAGTGGGCTTTTTACGCCCTCGAGAGAAATATTCTATTTTCAGTAACAACAAGACGAAGAGGCAGTCTACTAACTATGCCATGTCATGACATACCTATCTCACTCCAATCGGGATTATTACCATCTAAAGGGATTTTGCTAGTGGGACCCATAGAAACTGGCCGATCTTCCATTATTAGAGATGTAGCATTCGATTCCTACTTTCCAGTGGTGAAACTACCACTGAAAACGCTGATATACAACCGATCCTTCTTTAATAATGTACGTGGAAATTTCATCTCGAAAGAAAGCGTACACCGATTAAATTTCGTTTTTGAAATGGCGAAAGAGATGTCTCCCTGTACACTATGGATTCAAGATATTCATGAATTGAATATTCACCGTTCGTATCATAAGCTAGAAGCTGATCCCAAATTCTTACTTTGCCAAATATTGAAAAGTATTGGTGACAGGCGCGGCAATTCCAACATCCGCAAGAATGTTGTTATCGCTACGACTCACGTACCTGCGAGGATAGATCCAGCTCCAGTAGCTCCGAACCGGTTAAACTAATTAATAAATTTTCGAAAATCCAACGGGTATCAACGTCAGAAAGAATTATCAATCCTATTACGTATCAAAGGTTGCGAAATGGAGGCTAATCCGCCCCTTCCTCTTATTGAAGGTACTGGGTCTGGAACTACGGGTTATAGTAAGCGAGATCTACTCTTTCTTGCTAATGAGGCGTTATTAATAGGTACTTCCAAAAGAAGTAAGATTATATGTAGCGACGCAATTGAATTAGCTTCGCATAGACAACATTCGGCTGCTAGTGATATGGGCAATGGGATAGAATCCGGTTCTGAACGGGAGATCTTTTCTCACGAGATAGAGAAAGTTACTTCAAAGAATAGTTTGATAGATACTTATCTCACGAATACATATATTGGTCGTAACGCGTTAAAGATGCGATTTTATTATTTGTCTAACTGGTATGTGGAACCTTCAATAACCGAGTCAACATTTAATGAATTCACTCTATTTTCGCATATCCTAGGGATACTAGCTGGATTAGTAGCTCGCGATTCGCTCCAAATGGGTATGAGAAAGAGAGAGAATTTTATTGTTATTGACAAACTCGTAGAGAATGACTTGAACCTAGCTTGTGGTGTACTGGAAAACCTATCGACTAATTTCTCACGTTTAGAGATTTGTAAAGGCGAAAGTCGACGCAGTAGTAGTCTTTCCTTTTACGTTCCTATCGGTAAACCTAAGTATTGTTCAGGTGTAACCTCTACAAGTCGTTCTTCTAAATTTACGAAAAGGGGGGGGGGGGCTAGCCGTCTAACCGACTTCGAACTGCAACAGTCACCCGAGCTAAGAAACTCAAGTCCGACGGAAGTGTCGCGCGAGATCACTTGGTCCCGTAAGGCTTGGCGTCTCCGTTTCCTGCGAAGCGGGGCTTATGAATTGATGAGGGTATCATCTGAACCCAATCATTTGTATAATCTAATTCTCCTTCACCAAAATCGGAATTATATACCCCAACAAGATTTCGAGTTCAATAAGATTAAGGGTGACAAAAGTCAATGGTATGACAAAAGCGGATATCTATTTAGTTTTGAAAAATCTGCGACTAATGTGACAGATAAATTGATTAAAAGATTGGAGAACCGGTTGGATAATATGTTGCTACGCGAGCAATTTCTCGATTTGGGAATATCCGGCGACTCCTCCAATGAATATGAAACACACTGTAATCGATTAGATGAAACGACTCGACTCTTCGGGGGGCGCTTCATCTGGGACCCCATGCTTCTGTTCCAACCAGATCCTAACATTCCTTCCTCGCGTCGCAGCTTGTTGCCGACAAAAAAGCTGGCGCGGAGGCTTTACACCATTTACGGTGTGAGAAGGCAGCACCTTAATAAAATGTCAAATAGAAAGATTAAAGATTTCTTTCTCTATAGTGAAGATAATCCGAAATTGAAACCTGACTCATCTATTAAGCGGTGGAATAATCTACCTTTGGATGATGAAGAGGAGCGAGATTTTGAATACGTCAAAGAAACTTCCTTTATGGATATACATCTGCAATATCCGCAGACATTTAATCCCGCTCGCTTTGATTCCTACGTGGTAGCAGAAGATTTTCCAGAGCGATTTATTCGGTTTAGGCTTCTGGTTCATAGAAACAGATGGATGAGACGAAACTGTTGCCCAGTTCCGGATTTTCTTATCTATAATATGTTGCTTGAAATTTATTCCTATCTATTCAACCCATTCTGGCTTGGTGGGGCATCACCGGATCGAACTACGAAACAATTTTTTCACGAAAGTTCATAGAACAGACCTTAGATACCCTTCATTCTGTCTAGATCTCTAGCAATAAAATTAGGAGCCAAATCAGTAAAAGGAAGATCTATATTTTACTTCTACTTATAGAAATAATTCTGTTGTAGCATCTCAAATAGTTAAGGAACTTAAGGCCATTTCCTATATGAGTCTTTCTGCTTAGAAAGAAGGTTGAGAAGGAGCAATAGCTTATTCCATAGGGATCTATTTTGCAAAACCGCTTCTTAACATCACTCTTGGAATAGATCCTTTCTAAAATTGTGGATTTCCCCCCCCCAGATGACTTAATTGATTCGCTCATTCCAATCATTCAATAAACCGGAATTGAGGGGGGGGGGGTAAGAACGCACAAATCATTTTTTATTCAATTGTTAGGGCTGGAAGTAAGCACGATAGTGAATCATTTCATTCACTGGTTGGTGGGTCATGGTTCAACGCGATTTGATTTGGCATATGGGGGAGACGCAACTACCCAATTAGTAGGAATTATTGACTGACGTAGATTTGGACGAATGAATCTCCCCGGGTAGGATTCGAACCTATGACCAATCGGTTAACAGCCGACCGCTCTACCACTGAGCTACCGAGGAAAGTCGCAGGGGATTCAGTCTTTTACACACTCAAAGAACAAAGGTCTTTGAACCGCTTCTAAACCTGTAACAGGTTAAGCTTTCCCCGACATGTTGTGAAGTAGACTTTGCGTACACTCTAACCTTCATTATAGTAGGAGGCGGTGGCAATAGCAACCCCATATTGAATGGAAGGGTCCCCCAATCATGGGGTAGGGGGGGGGGGGCAACCGGTCGAGGTTGAGATGAATCCCACAAGCCCCCCCCCCCCCGCGATCTGTATCGATCGGTCACTAATTAGTACTTCCTATTCCCCCCCCTCCAAGAAGCATGGTAGAATAGCCGCGGGATTCTCCTACCTCATAGCGTAAAAACAAGTAATAGTATTGAGGAACAAAAAGGAGAGATATAGAGATGGGGAAGATGAAAAATAGTCGGGAGAAATGAACACGAATTGGAGCTTCGTGAAACGAAAGTAGCAGTTTACGGCAAGGGCGGAATTGGGAAATCAACAACTAGCTGCAACATATCAATAGCTTTAGCTAGACGGGGAAAACGGATACCACAAATTGGGTGTGATCCCAAACATGATAGTACTTTCACTCTTACGGGATTCTTAATACCTACAATTATAGATACATTACAATCAAAAGATTATCATTATGAAGACGTATGGCCCGAAGATGTAATTCATAAAGGTTATGGCGGAGTAGATTGCGTCGAAGCTGGCGGGCCCCCCGCAGGGGCGGGCTGTGGAGGATATGTCGTGGGAGAAACGGTCAAGCCATTGAAAGAATCAAACGCGTTTTATGAGTACGATATTATATTATTCGACGTTTTGGGAGATGTGGTCTGCGGAGGTTTCGCTGCCCCACTTAATTACGCAGATTACTGTATTATTATAACTGATAATGGATTTGACGCCCTTTTTGCAGCAAATCGCATTGCCGCATCGGTCAGGGAAAAGGCGCATACTCATCCCTTGCGACTAGCCGGTTTGGTAGGAAATCGAACATCTGAAAGAGACTTAATTGATAAATATGTAGAAGCCTGCCCTATGGCTGTACTAGAAGTATTACCTCTAGTCGAAGATATTCGTATTTCGAGGGTAAAGGGGAAAACCTTATTTGAAATGGCTGAAAGCCAACCAAATCTGAATTTTGTTTGTGACTTCTATTCAAATATAGCAGATTAAACTTTATCTAAGCCGGAGGGAGTCGTACCGCGAGAAATTCCAGATAGAGAATTATTTAGCTTACTTTCCGACTTCTATTTAAATCCCAATTTGGAAAAAGGAGAAAAAACTCTACAAAATCAGCAAAATACTACATTTGATTTTGCAATTATTTAATATTCAAAAGATTGCATGATTTTTACTTAGGCATCTATATACATCTATACCCCTCTAAGGAAACACTTTCATGAAAACTTTGGATATTCCTACTTTTGAGTGCGAAACTGGTAATTATCACACATTCTGCCCCATTAGTTGTGTAGCTTGGCTGTACCAAAAGATTGAAGATAGTTTTTTTCTAGTAGTAGGTACGAAAACTCGCGGTTATTTTTTGCAGAATGCTCCTGGAGTCATGATTTTTGCAGAACCTCGTTACGCAATGGCCGAATCAGAAGAGGGAGACATCTCAGCTCAGTTGAATGATCAAAAGGAATTAGAGAGGATTTGCCTACGAGTAAAAAGTGATAGAAACCCCAGTGTGATTATTTGGATTGGCACTTGCACTACAGAAATAATAAAAATGGATTTGGAGGGTATAGCGCCCAAATTGGAGAAGCAAATTGGAATACCAATTGTAGTTGCACGGGCAAACGGATTGGACTACGCTTTCACCCAGGGGGAGGATACCGTATTAGCTGCCATGACACATCGATGTCCAGAATTGGATTCTCGTGTTCTGAACCAACAGAAAAGAGACGTGGCTAAGCTTGTTGTAGTTGACGTTAGTCCAAACGATAAACTTTTTGACGAAAATATCAGATTGAATAGATGCAATTTAGTACTCTTTGGATCTCTACCTTCGAGTGTAGCTTCTCAATTGAATTTGGAGTTGAAGCGTCAGTCTATTTCGGTATCAGGTTGGCTACCCTCGCAGAAGTACAACGAGCTTCCTGCTTTAGGCGAAGGTGTCTACGTTTGCGGAGTAAACCCCTTCTTAAGCCGGACGGCGACAGCATCAATGCGTCGAAGGAAATGCCAGCTGGTCGGAGCCCCCTTTCCTATTGGTCCCGATGGAACACGTGCTTGGATAGAAAAGATTTGTTCAGTATTTAATGTAAAACCGGAGGGTTTGGAAGAAAGAGAAAATCAAATATGGAAAATTCTTAGTGATTATCTTGAAATAATAGCTGGTAAATCTGTCTTTTTCATGGGAGATAATTTACTGGAAATTTCTATAGCAAGGTTCTTAATTCGATGCGGGATGGTTGTTTACGAAGTAGGTATTCCTTATATGGATAAACGGTATCAAGCTGCGGAACTGTTGCTCTTGCAACAGACTTGTAGAAAGATGAAAAGACCCATGCCTCGCATTGTTGAAAAGCCCGACAATTATAGTCAAGTGCAGCGTATGCATGAGTTGCAACCAGACTTGGCAATTACTGGAATGGCTCACGCTAATCCTTTAGAGGCTAGAGATATAGACACTAAATGGTCGGTCGAATTTACATTTGCGCAAATCCATGGATCTGTTAATGCGAGAGATGCTCTCGAACTAGTCACTCGTCCACTGCGACGTAGAATTGAGTCTGTATCAGATTGCCGTAGCTTGTCGAGACAGACATTAAATGTTCAACAAAGCTAATAACCATAAAATATTTACTAAAAATTAGTAATTAATCATTATGAAAAGATATCTATGTAGTCATTTTTAAAAGCTCTTAATCAAAAATTTGTTAATTTTATCTTTTTTCTATGATTAAGATATTAGATTCCAACTTTTTTGATGAAGTAAAGTTTGTATTTTAGATTTGTCACTGATCCTCCAAAATCATTTGTATTATTTCACATTTGTGCGTATAATATATGTGGTATTCATATAAACATGGAAAGGGTAAATGTAGAGATGGGAAAACCGGGCGGCCGGGGGGGGGGGGGATCTACATAACCAGTGAAATCTCTGAAGAGATAGAAACAAATGGAACGATAAACCCGTACATCAAAAAGACTACAACGAATATAAATATATTGAATAGTTTGTCACTAACTGGGTTGAAGTTGATGAGTCCTTATATACTTTTTGGCATATACTATGGGTTTCTAGCGACACTACCCGTTGGACCTTCCCAGATCTTGTGTCTAAGGGCCTTTCTTTTGGGGGGAAATTTGAGTGGTCTTGTATCTTTGAGTGGCTCAATGCTGGCACAGCTAGCAATTACTTCAACAATATATTGTTCACCAATCTATATTTTCTTCTCAAAACCACACCTGTTAACTATCGTGGTAATACCTTACATGGTTGTATTCTGTTTAACAATTAATGACTTACCAGATTATCAGATTCTTCGTCCCGTCACCTCGCTGCGCGATTCACGCTTAATTAGCTTATTTCTCAATAGTTTTTTATTTCAAATTTTGAATCCCGTCTTGCTGCCAAATCCTGTGCTGAGTAGATTAGCGTACCTCTTCTTTTTTCGTTACAGCAATAATCTAATATTTGTAATAACTAGCTTCTTGGGCTGGTTAACTGGTCACGTGGTGTTCAATTACTTGTCCAAATTGCTTCTGATTCGTGTGAGAAAAGATTCACCACTAATCTATTTATTAGTGAAACGTGCAATCTATACAACTTTTAGTATTGTTTTTGTTTTTAATGCGTTGATATATCTGGGTAGAGCTCCAGTTCCTTCTTGGACTATAAAGTTCACGAATGAACCCCACGATAAGGAAATGTCTTTCTGGGAAATTGCTGAATATTCAGATCTTTTGTGGTGGTTTTTCAAGCCGTGGCCTACCTCTTTCTTCGATCCCTCCCGAGAAAATCGGAGTAATCGATTCATCAGAAATAGTCGATCCGATATCAATAGCAGCTTTTACAAAGGGAAAACATCTATGTATTTTTTCAAAAAGTGTATAACTGATGGAAGACAGAGGTTATGCATTGCAGCGTTGCCTAGTTTGTCAATTTTTGAAAAATAATTGGAAAAATCTATGGCGAGACCCTACAAACCTGTGGGGACCCATTCTTCATATCGAAGCTGGATTTTGCAAAACTTAGTAAGAAACAAAATATTTAAAAAAGAAATAATAGATCGAGTTAAATTATTAGATTTTGGATTTCCCTTTTCGAAAGCAATGGAAGGAAGAAATCGATTGATAGGTGGTAATAAGAAAAGAGTACCCCACCTTTACGACCCTCTTATTAATAATTTACGTATGCGAATTCCAATCCCACAAACATTTTTAACAGGAGATGAGTTAGATTTGGCTAGATGGAACTGGAATGACTTAGAGACAAGAAAAAGGATTAGAAGGGGAAGGGGTAACGTCACAACTAGAAAGAATTCTATCAAAAATTGGATGTCCAGAAAGAATCGGAAATTAAAAAGAGGAAGCATGAATCCTCTTCCATGGGAAACTTTGCCAGTGAGAGCTCGACGTATGTTCCATTTTATGTTCAAAAATCGAGTTTTGTATGATTATGACGTGCAGAAAATTCTCAAAGGAATAAGATCTCCGTCCGGGCCTGTTGTCACTTGGGAAGAAATAACAAATTTGGATCCCGAGGATAGAGCATTATTTCTAACTTATATAACGCAGGAAAGAAATTGCTACAAATTTGATCAAATTTTTTTAGCAAATAAACTCTTTACAAACGGTCGAAAATATTCTCGAAATATGGAAAAAGGAATACCCCACAATGTCGAAGATTTAAGTGCAAATCTGGCTCGCAATAACGAATTCTATTTTGATCCTGAATTCGATTTTCCGGGAGCAGACGGTGATATCCGTCATAGAAAATTACGGAATGTTGGTTTCACTTTTGCAAAGGGAAAACCCAGATCAACAAAATTAGTGAAACGATATGCAAGAATATCTGACTTTCGACGAAAATTCTTGAAGGGATCTATGCGATCCAGAAGGCGAAAAACATTGCTATGGAAAGCACTTCAAGACAAAGTCCATTCAGCTTTTTTCCTCAGATTACTGGAAGTACCGATCCTACTTCAATTACCCGTTGAGCGTCTAATGGATCCAAAGACCGAAAATTTGCTTACTGACTCGAAAAAGATTACGGATTACCGATTTGGGCAGCAATTAACTTCCCCAGCATCCACGAAAAAAGATTTAAGCCAGTCGAGACTTGCTCGTTCAGCTGTAGCGGCTAGATCAGACATAGTTCCCATTCATAATGGGAGGGGTTACATGCTGGTTTTTCAGTCAAGATTTCGCAAGTTTATAAAGTTACCTATACTTATAGTTTTCAAAACTATTGGTCGTATATTGCTTCGGCAAAATTCTGAATGGAATAAAGACTGGACAAAGTGGAAAAAGGAAATTCATATTAATTGTACATTTGATGGTGAAGAGTTTTCGCAGGATCAACTTCCCCCGCGCTGGTTGAGAGAGGGTATACAGATAAAAGTAGCGTATCCCTTTCGGTTGAAGCCTTGGCACTTCGCTGGCAAGAAAAAACGGCTGACTGCTCGGAAAAAATATCTGAAAGTTGAATCAATTGGGGGTCAAATATCAAAAAACAAGCAGAAGGTGATACAAAAGAGGCCTAGATTTACTTATTTAACTGCTTTGGGATATCAGACAAATATACCTTTTGGAAATATCCAAAAACAGCCTTCATTCTGGAAGCCTGTAAGAAAAGAACTTATGCGAATTTGCAGAGAGGGGTTTTCGCTAGGAGCTCGTCAAGCCTATGTTTTTCTTGATTCCAATTTCAAGTTAGAAAAATTGTTCAAACCGAGTTTAATTTTATTAAAAGAGTTCAACCTATTTTTCAAAGCTAGAGGGGTCTCAGCTGAATCTGTCCCAACACATAATACTCATATAAAGCCGGTGCTTGATAACGATACAAAGGAAATAGCGAACTTAAATTCATATTTTGATAGAACAAACGGGAGATCTATTACTGTGGTTAAGGAAATACAACCAGTTAGTAATATTGATAAGCAATTAGTCAATCAAAAATCAACTGGTAAGAAATTTGTTGCGGATAATTACGTAACTGAATTATCAAATCCATCAGACTCGGGGGTTAACGTAGATAAACCGGACACGGAAATAGCTCAGGCTTACGAATTAACTTTCAATTACGGATTGAAAGATACAGACCTCATCAATTTGATAAAATTTGATGAGGAAGAAATAACAGGTTCTAAAAAAATGGCCGTGAAGTTACATATAATTCTTGCAGAAGCAATTGAAAAATCCAATTTTGTGGCATCCGTTTTGTACCTAAAAGTTAGTAGAGATTTACCTTATTATTTTAGTGAACTTGTCACATCATGCACGCAAATAGTAGAAGTTATTAATACTACTGTTGAAAAAGGAGATTTAGTTTATTCCAGATCTAAAAATAGATTGTCACAATTTGATAAAATTCAATGGTTATCTCAAGCTGGTCTCTATAACAGTATTTGGGATCTAAGTGTGAAAAAGAACCTGAAACTGAATCTATTTTCAACTGGTAACAGAAGCAGTATTAATAGAGAAACTAGAAATAACGAGTACTGGGATAATAATTTAAACCCTTACCAGTTTGAGCAATCTTCAGCTTGTTCGCAAAATTCTTCGGAGTTTCTAATTGAGTACGAGTCAACCGCTTCAAGCCCCGATAAGATAAGTAATTGCGCAAACACCTTACTTGATAAGGATAAAACGGCTCACAAGATTGCAAATAAATTTTTCAATGAACACGTTTTGAATTGCATAAAAGAATGGGGATTTTTGAAGAAATTATGTGATCTAGACACAAATAATTGGAATAAATGGTTAGACTGTTTCTCCAATTATAACTTGCCACTAATACTTTGGCGCGATGTCGCATCTTATAGATGGAAAACTAGTTCCAATCTCTTGAACGAATTCACTAAGATCGAAGAAACATTTGCAAATGAACGAGAATTTTACGCCCTTAAAGGCAAATTACATAATTATTCTATATATACTAAAAACCCCTCCCTTAGGGATCGGTTTAGAAATCTCAGTAAGCTCCGCAAACGTAGATATTTATTACAAAGTTTCATTGATTTTGTACGAAGTGGAGATGTACAAAAATTTTCCATCCGACAAGATGCTATCAAAAAAAGGTTTTACCGTGAAAGTCGTATTTCGAAAATTACTAAAGTAAAGCGGAGGGGAATGAATGAATTACTTAATTTTCACACTTCTAATTCGGAAATCAAATTTAATTCCAAATTTGATTTGATGCCGTGGCTAGTAACAGATTTTGCAGGAACAAAAAGCGCCTTCAAAAATAAGAGAAGGAGGTCCATAGATCCTATTTTGAGGGACAACACTACATACGGCATAGTACTAGATATAACTCGTAGATTTCAAAAAGTATCCGATGAACTGTACGAAATAATGTTAGACGAAAGAGAAGATATGGATTATCTATTTCGGTGGAAATGGAAATCTGAAGCGAAACTAGAAAATTTGAGAAGTCTGACAGCTATCGTAAGAATGCTAGGAGATGACCGTGATCTCGTCACACTTTGTGCGAATACCAATGTAGATTCCGATCTATTAGACCTATATTTTAATGCAACAACAAAACTTGACCTTTTTTATGATCTGTCTGTTCTTTCAGCTCATCGTTTATCGATCTTACTTGATGATCAGAATTTGGTATACAAGATAATTAATCCCCTGTTAAAATTCAAGTTTAGATTGAAAAATAGAGTCGGGAAACGGCTGTACAGAATAGTCTACAGCGATATCTATATTTCAAATTTGTCACTTATTGCTAAAGAAGTAAACAGAAAGCGATCTCATGCTTATAATATTGAAGATCTCTTGCTTGCGCGACGTCGACGGGAATTCCGATTTCTCCGATCTCTGCTTATTTCGAGGTCTCCAAAACTAGAAGCAAACTTTTTCGATTCTAAATTTGATTCTATTTCGAAGATTGACCGGATCCAAAGTAGCAAAGAATATGAGCCTTCGGAACTAATGAATGTTCAAAAGATTAAGCGGTTTATGTGGCCCAGCCACCGCCTCGAAGAATTAGCTTGCACTGGCAGATTCTGTTTCAACGTTATTACCGGGAGCCAATTTACAATACTTAAACTTCGAATGTATCCTATTATTAAGCATTGACAAAATAGAAGGAATATTAAAGGGGACATAAAGCTTCTAACGTATGTGTAATTAATTGGAATAATCTCTGTATAGGTAATTCCAATTAATTACACAATATACTTAACGTGAATTGCGGTAGAATGCGTGACTGTTCGTGGGTGAGATATAGAAGCCCACACCCATCTTTTGATGGGGTGCTATATCACACATAAAAGCATCAGACTTCATTTTCGTTCAAGGCAGTATTGCTGCAACTGTTGACTAAATAGTTTATAATCAATTTGAGGTAAAGCAAGCAATCGTAATTATTATTATTATTACTACGGACAAATGTAAATCTATTGATGCACAGCTAGTCGGTGGAAATAAAGATACTGGATCCACCGCCTCCCAAATTTACTACTTGACTCATCAGATTTTGAAACTAACCTCCCATTTGGAATCACATTCCGAAGACTACTCATCTCGAAGAGGTTTACGAAAATTACTTGGTAAACGTAAACGTCTTCTAATTTATCTATCTAATGGGAATACAGTCCTATATACCAAAGTTGTAAAAACTTTAGGTATTCGGGGTTTAAAAAGGCCTTAACGGTTGAATGGAGGTTTAACACTTTAACATGTCGTAGTTGACACAACTTATTTGGGCGAAGCTAGATCCCATGATATTTACTGGAAAGGAAATGATTTACGGGTATGCATCTTAAAGAACTAGATCCGGTTACAGTAAGCATGGGCCCTCATCACCCATCTATGCATGGTGTTCTTCGGCTTGTTGTCATCTTAGATGGTGAGAATGTTGCCGATTGCGAACCAATTTTGGGATATCTGCATCGAGGAATGGAAAAAATTGCCGAGAACCGTACTACCTTGCAATATCTTCCGTACGTAACAAGATGGGACTATTTAGCCACTATGTTTACCGAAGCAGTAACAGTCAATGCACCGGAAAAACTAGCTAATATTCAAATACCCGAAAGAGCTAGCTATATACGCGTAATCATGCTTGAATTAAGCCGAATAGCTTCGCATTTGTTATGGCTTGGACCATTCCTGGCAGATATTGGTGCGCAAACTCCATTTTTTTACATATTTCGAGAAAGAGAAATGATTTATGATTTATTCGAAGCTGCTACCGGCATGCGAATGATGCACAACTATTTTCGCATTGGAGGGGTTGCTACGGATCTACCTTACGGGTGGGTAGACAAATGTTTAGACTTTTGTCATCATTGTCTCCCAAAAATTTATGAATATGAACGATTAATTACGAGAAATCCCATCTTTTTAAGACGAGTAATGGGAGTAGGCTTCATCAGTAGACAAGAAGCTATCAGCTGGGGCTTATCTGGACCTGTATTACGAGCTTCGGGAGTTCAATGGGATCTTCGCAAACTCGATCACTACGAATGTTATGACAACCTGGATTGGCAGATTAAGTGGCAAGAGGAGGGAGATTCCCTGGCGCGCTACTTGGTACGAATTGACGAAATGAAGGAATCCATAAATATCATTAAGCAGGCGTTGAAACTTCTTCCAGGAGGTCCATATGAAAATTTGGAAGGTCGACGTCTTGTCCAACAAAAAAAAGAAATAGATTGGGGTGGTTTTAACTACCAATTCGTTGGGAAGAAGTCTTCCCCTACTTTTAAGTTGCCTAAACAGGAACATTACGTAAGAGTAGAAGCCCCTAAAGGAGAATTGGGGATTTTTTTGGTTGGAGATGGCGGTGTTTTCCCTTGGAGGTGGAAGATTCGTCCACCTGGTTTTATAAATTTGCAAATTCTTCCCCAATTAATAAAAGGAATGAAGCTCGCAGATATCACGACAATATTAGGTAGTATAGATATCATTATGGGAGAGGTTGACCGCTGACATGGCAATTTATATCGAAATTTATGGGAAACAATTAGTTCAATTATTTAATGAGTTGGAAGTTGCAACAAAATCTTTCGAATTAATTTGGATTTTAGTTTATACTCTTATTCTAGTTACGGGAGTCACGATAGGAGTATCGGTTATTGTGTGGCTTGAACGGAAAGTGTCTGCGGGGGTACAGCAGCGTGTTGGACCGGAATATGCGGGTCCACTGGGAATTATTCAATCCTTAGCAGATGGAATCAAACTTCTATTAAAGGAAGACGTTATTCCATCCAAGAGTGATACCTGGTTATTTACCGCTGGACCAGCCATTGTAGTAATACCAGTCCTAATAAGTTACTTGGTAATACCCTTTAATCAAGGTATTGTTTTATCTGATCTGGCTATAGGTGTTTTCTTTTGGGTCGCCGTTTCAAGTGTCACACCCTTGGGTCTTCTTATTGCAGGATACTCCTCAAATAACAAATATTCTTTCTTGGGTGGTCTTAGGGCCGCTGCCCAATCTATCAGTTACGAAATCCCCCTGGCCTTGTGTATATCATCTGCATCCCTACGTGCGATTCGCTAAACATAAATAATAAATGAAGATATTTAGTTATTATTAGATAGTATGAAGGTATTTATTGTTAAGTAATAAACCAAATAGTCTTTTGGGTGAGATCAAACGGCGTTTTTGCCGTTACAAGTTTAAAGCCCATACCCCATGTACGGGCGTAAAAGTATATCCGAGTGGTAAATGCCATTTTATTTTACCCCAGGTCTAGGGTACGTCTAGGCTTGACGCGGGAACAGGTAGTCATTCTTCGACTCCCCTTAGGATTAGCTAAAAGTGAGTGGTAAGAAACACCAATATGCGCAAGAGATTTGCGAGGCGGAGATAATTCTGGTAATAACTAACGACAATTTCAGTACCGATATAGTTAAGAAGAAGATTTTTAACAGCTTCTCCTATTTACATAAGATGGACTCAGTCTCGGTAGGGACAGCTGAGTAGTGCATCCAACCTACTTTAGTCTCGAGTATAGTCCTGCTCACTGCGACGATAACCAATTGGGACGAAGTAATCCCCACAGTAATTTCGGTGATCATAAATTCGATTATAAACTTTTTTAGTTTTAGCTCGAGACTTGGTACAACAGACACATTGCTGAACTAATCGCTTCTACTTCAATTTTCAATTGGAACTGGAAGTAATTCCATTGATTCTTTTTAGAAATGATAAAGATATATGTTAAAATTGATAATTTTTAGTTTAGCAACAGGTCGCAACCTCCAAAAAACAATATGAGGTTGAGATAGATTCGGAAGCAACTATTTTGTCGCAGCAAACGGAATCTCATTAATCTAAGTTAGTAAATTCTATTTTAACTACAGGTAGTAATATGTACTATTAAAACCTCTCTAGAAAATTGATGAGGAGCCGTATGAAACTATAATTTCATGTACGGTTTTGAATTAGAGGCGGGGGGGGGGGGGGGGGGGCCTGGCTCCTTGCGTCTGTTGGGGGTTGCGGTGTTGGGTGAGTATTAGCCAAATGATACTAGGTTTGTTTGGGGGGGGGGGGGGGGGGGGGGGGGGGGGGGGGGGGGGGGGGGGCCCGCCGACTACCCTTATCTGGTAGCTTGAGTACAGTTGATATAGTGGAAACACAATCTAAATATGGTTTTATGGGGTGGAATCTGTGGCGTCAGCCTATAGGATTCATAGCGTTTTTTATCTCGTCATTAGCAGAATGTGAGAGGTTGCCATTTGATCTGCCAGAAGCAGAGGAAGAACTAGTTGCAGGTTATCAGACTGAATATTCAGGAATAAAGTTTGGTCTATCTTATGTTGGTTCTCACTCAAATTTGTCGGCTTCCTCACTATTTGTAACAATTTTATACCTGGGTGGATGGGATTCTTCAATCCCCTTCCTTGATAATCTTGGACAGGATTCTTATCTTTCAGAATATAGTAGTAAGTCCTTTCACGTATTGATGTCGGGGTTGGGTATTATTACCACATTGGCAAAATGTTACCTATTTATATTTATCTCCATTTTAACAAGATGGACTTTACCTAGAGTAAGAATAGATCAATTACTAGATCTTGGATGGAAATTTCTTTTGCCTATTGCTTCGGGAAATTTGTTACCGACAGCCTCGTTTCAGCTTCTGTTACTAAGCTAGCCCCTTTTCTTTCCGTTTAAGTTTAAGTCAAATCTTTTTAATCTCTTCAAATATACCATCTGTTTCTTCTCCCATACAGATAAGTTTATCTGTACCAGAAACAAGTAGTAGGCTGAGGTTATTTATTCTATGTTTTCCACACTAATTGAATTTGGAAGCTATGGACAACAAGCCATAGAAGCTGCGAAATACATAGGTCAAGGCTTCACGGTTACTTTAGATCATTTGAATCGTTCACCTATAACTGTTCAATATCCATATGAAAAAAATTTATCATCTGAACGATTTCGTGGACGCATCCATTTTGAATTTGATAAGTGTATTGCTTGCGAAGTATGCGTCAGAGTATGTCCGATCAATCTGCCAGTTGTAGATTGGATCCTTATGAAGGATATTAAGAAAAAACGGTTGAAAAGCTATAGCATTGATTTCGGGGTTTGCATCTTTTGTGGAAACTGCGTCGAATACTGCCCAACAAATTGCTTGTCAATGACTGAAGAGTATGAACTTTCTAGCTATGATCGTCATGAACTAAACCAAGATCAAACGGCTTTGGGTCGTTTACCTCTTTCCATATCTCAAGATTTTTCGATTCAGGTGATTTTGACCTAATTAACTTTTTAATTAATTAAAGGGTTTGGAAGTAAATAACCAAAAATCTAATTAATTACCTGTAAATTAATTGGATATCCTAAAAAATGAATGGATTTTTTGGTTATTTGTAACTAAAAGAAGAAGAGAAAACACGAGGTACAGATGAAAATATCATAAAACATTTAAGTAGTTGTGTCCAATGAATCTATCCGAATTCATTCATGAATTTATTTTGTCACTAATAGAATTGGGTATTCTACTAGGAAGTTTGGGCACAATATCATTTGCTAACGCGGCTTACTCTGCCTTTTCTTTGGGGTTGGTTTTTACTCGTATATCTTTATTATACTTTGTATCGAATGCTGATTTCGTAGCTGCTGCACAGCTGCTTGTTTATGTAGGAGCTATAAATGTATTAATTGCATTTGCTGTAATGGTTACTGAAAAACCGGCTCAATTTGGTTCTACTACTTGGGGCGTGGGATACTTCACCACTTTAGGAGCTTGTGCAGTGCTATTTCTGGCATTGGTTAATACCATTTATAATACAAATTGGTTTGATATCAGTTTTGTTAATCAATCAGAGACTCTTTTGACAGATACACCCAGGATTGACGTCCACCAACTCGGGTATACATTACTTAGTAACTTTTTAGTCCCGTTTGAGCTTCTTTCAATACTTCTTCTAGTTGCTTTGGTGGGAGCAATCAACTCAGCGCGGGACGAGGACACGGTCACAACTGATAAAAAATCATCTTTTTCATCATCTCGCAAGAATTTATCATCTTTCTGATTAACCTTAGCTTCCTACATAAGATCGTGAAAAAATTGACTCATCAAAGTTTTGAGGAGGACCTTAATAAATCATGTTTGAACACGGACTAATTTTAGGTACCTACCTTTTGTGTGTCGGATTTTTCGGCTTAATTACAAGTAGAAATATGGTTAGGGCACTTATGAGTCTCGAATCAATTTTTAATGCAGTTAATCTAAATTTTATTATATTTTCAAATTTATTGAAAAATAAGCAAGCGGGGGGGGAAATATTTGCCATATTCGTGATAGCTGTTGCAGCTGCCGAGGCTGCCACCGGGTTATCTATTGCCCTTTCTCTTCAACGAAATAGGAGATCTACTCGTATCGATCAATTTAATCTGTTAAAATGGTGATTGATAAATAGATGAAGTGGTTTTACCAATCTAATTGATTTTGTGCTCAATTAGATTTAGATTATCTCGATCCATTCAATTGGTTTAATACCTTCTTTACATTGTATTTTCTAAATAGTCAACCACTTCTTATTTTTTTTTTTCAAAAGAAAAAGACCGGTGTGAAAAAGAAAGAAATAGGACTCGATTGTATAAATTGAGAAAAGGATCAAAGTGGTTAACCCAGCGCGAAAAAGAAGTATCTACATAAAGGACAAATATAAAAAAGTATCATTTCAACCCTTTTACTAAAAAAAAAGAATTGGTATACGAGATAGGAGTAAGTAAGCTCAATGGCACATTCAGTGAAAATATATGACACATGTATCGGTTGTACCCAGTGTGTAAGGGCATGTCCCACGGATGTGTTAGAAATGATACCCTGGGATGGATGCAAGGCAAATCAGATAGCTTCTGCTCCTAGAACAGAAGATTGCGTAGGTTGCAAAAGATGCGAATCCGCTTGTCCAACAGATTTTTTGAGCGTACGTGTCTACCTAGGATCTGAAACCACCCGCAGTATGGGATTAGCCTACTAGTAACGGAGCAAAAAGAGTAATTGTTACATTATTTCGACTCGTACTCAAGGCTTCAAGATTTACGAAGTGCGAGTACGAGTTGTCACAATTGATCCACGTAGTTTTTCTGTATCAAAAATTATTTTTTATTAATTATTTCTTATTCATAATGAGTAATGTACCTTGGCTCACAACGATCGTTCTTTTTCCAATTTTTGCCAGTTTGTTGCTTCCAATACTTCCTCGTGATGGAAACAGAATCATTCGATGGTATACTCCGGGTATCTGCATGTTGGAATTTTTGATGATTACTTATATCTTTTATTGTCATTTCCGATTTGATTCCCAATCCATCCAGTTAATAGAGATATTCAGCTGGATAAACTCCATCAATTTTCATTGGATAGTAGGTCTCGATGGACTTTCCATGAGTCTTATTTTACTTACGGGTTTTGTAACTACTTTGGCAACTTTAGCGGCTTGGCCGATCACTCGCAATACACGTTTATTCTATTTTCTGATGCTAGTTACGTATAGTGGTCAAATTGGGTTGTTTGTTTCCCGTGACATCTTGCTCTTTTTCTTCATGTGGGAGCTAGAACTAATTCCAGTCTATTTACTTCTATGCTTATGGGGCGGAAAGAGACGTCCATATTCGGCCACGAAATTTATTTTATACACAGCCGGCGGGTCCATCTTTCTTTTGGTAGCAGCTTTAGCCATGAGTTTTTATGGGAACGAAGTACCCTCTTTTGCTATTCAAGCTCTAATGGATAAGTCATACCCCATCTCGTTAGAAATTGCTCTTTACTTAGGCTTTTTAATCACCTACGCGGTGAAGTTACCAATATTTCCCCTTCATACTTGGTTGCCAGATACTCACGGAGAGGCGCATTACAGCACATGCATGTTACTAGCTGGAGTATTATTAAAAATGGGAGGATACGGGCTGATTCGGATCAATTTGGAGTTACTAATTCATGCGCACCTTTTCCTTCGATCATGGTTAATATTGCTCGGAGCAATTCAAATTGTATATGCTTCTCTAGCTTCCATGAGTCAGCGTAATCTCAAAAGAAGAATAGCCTATTCGTCAATTTCCCATATGGGTTTTGTAGCTATCGGGATTGGTTCCTTGACAGACGCGGGTATTAACGGAGCCATGTTGCAGATGATATCTCACGGCTTAATCGGCGCGGCACTCTTCTTTCTTGCAGGTACTTGCTACGACAGAACGCGTACTCTCTTCCTTGATGAGTTAGGGGGAATAGCAACTCGACTGCCTAAACTATTTACTATGTTTAGTATATTCTCGTTGGCATCTCTTGCATTACCGGGGATGAGCGGTTTCGTGTCGGAATTATTAGTATTTCTAGGAGTTATTAGTAACAAGCAATACTCATTTTTATTTAAGGCAGCAATTACGGTGTTGGAGGCAACTGGTACAGTATTAGCTTCCATTTACTTGTTATCCATGTTACGCCGAATGTTTTACGGTTACAGGTTGTCCAATGAATCAAATCCTTATTTAATCGATTTTGGGCCAAGAGAAGTATTCACCTCGACCTGTTTCTTTTTACCAATACTAGGTATCGGTTCATATCCAAATTTGATTCTACCCTTATGGAATGGTGAAATTCTCTCGATACTGCTTTCATATTCAGCTATCAAGTGAAGGTACAGAAAAGATTTGATTGAACTAAATAGTATTTAAATTATAGTCTTAAATAATAAAAAAGTTGATACAAAAAAATATCTTATTTTGATTTTAACTAACTATGAAGACTCGCCAATTCTAGTTGTATTAGTAATACTTAATTTATGTATGCTCATCGCGAATGGTTTCTGCCTGCAACTGCGGGCACAAATCATAAATAAACTGGGTAGAGAAACAAAAACAGACAAAGAAATAGATGCAGTTGCCTACTGCTTATCTAGCAAATGTTTGTTTTTGCCCCCCCCCCCTTTTTAATTAGATTATCCCATTCATTTTCATTTTGTTTATTGGATGAAACCAAAAACTTGGCGAACCAAATAGTTATATCTCTGCTTTATCAAATTTGTTTTATTAAATTTTAAGTTTGTTGTTTTTATATCACCCATCCGTAATTATGTAATCCGATTCCTAACAAATTGACTCCTAAGAAACAAATCCAAACTAGGAAAAAACCTGTTGATGCTACCGCAGCTGGTCCCTCTCCCATCCACCTGTTCGTTATTCTGGTGTGAAGATAAGTAGCGTATATTAGCCAAGTTACTAGCGCCCAAGTTTCTTTAGGGTCCCAACTCCGATAAGATCCCCAAGCTTCATTAGCCCATACCGCTCCGGAAAGTATACCAATGGTTAATAAAGAGAACCCCGAAGTTATAATTTGATAAGCCCATCTATCTAATCGATTAATTAATTGACACTTTTTCAAATTTGGGGATAGTGGATAAAGAAAACTCCGTACATTAATTCTGGTAAAAGTATTCAAGTTCGATGAAGTATTATAACAATTGTGTCTTGAGTCTAAGACACGGTAATCCTTTATATTACTGTAATAAATACTTGATGAAGATATTGCCAACAAAGATCCCCACAGCAAGGTTGCATAACTCAGTAGCGTTGTAGTTACATGCATCATTAACCGATGAGACTGCAAAGCAGGTACTAATGGCGTGAATTGTTGCATCTCTTCAGGAAGACCTAAAGTAGCGAAAGCGTGAGTCAGCATAGCACCCGGCGCTGTAATTGCACCCGACAACCCATTCTGATTTCTGAATTCTAATATTACGTACAACAAAGAGAAGCTCCATGAAGGAAACATCGACGACTCGTACAGATTGCTTAGCGGTAAATGCTTAGTTTGAAACCATCGAATTACTGAAAACTCCGTCGTACAAAGGAAAGCAATGGTCATACTTTTACTGCTAAATCTTTTTGACTTATCAAATTCATGAAATAAATTGATCAGATTTAGCAAAGTAGCAGAAAAAAGCATCAAAAACGAAATATGGATAAAAGCGCGTTCCATATAGATATACTTTGTGATAAGAAAAGACCAGTCAGTTAATAAAACTGAATTCAATGAGCTTGAAGCTAATTACAATCTAAGTAATATTTTCTTTTTCTCTTCTTCAGATTAAAGAGGATAAGATTACGGCTTCTACAACTTAGATAGAAATTAGTCTTTAACTCTTATTTATTGATTTGGAAATTATATCGAATCGGATATTAGATATCTATTTATATAGTTATCAATAAGTTTTCTTTTTCGATATCGCTTTAAAATGTGAAAATAACAAATGAAAAATTTTTGAATACCGCTACTCGGATTCGAACCGAGATGCTCTGGCACTGCTTCCTAAGAGCAGCGTGTCTACCTGTTTCACCATAGCGGCTTTTTGTAAAAAAAAAAAAGACAAATATGTAAATACATAACTATTTTATATCAAGTTGGGATGACACGTCAACGTCTCTTTGTGCAAGATATAGCCCAATCAGCGAGATAGGCAAAAGCCCCCTCCCATAAATAGAGTGCTCAAACAACTGCAACATTAGATCTACAAACAATTTGTAAATTATAAAGCAGAGATAATGCTAGTACTAGTATGTAATGCTATACAACTATATATATGTATGTATAAAGAAGCAACGGGATATGGCGCAGTTTGGTAGCGCGCCATCTTGGGGTGATGGAGGTCACAGGTTCGAATCCTGTTATTCCGAATGAGAATATATTCACGAGATGTATGAAGAAGCACTAATCGCAGGTGTTTCTCGAGATAATCAATTGATGAGCCAAAAATGCGGTTAGGTATAGACAGGGAAGGATTTGTTACCCCAAAAGCTTATAGAAGAAACTCCGAAAAAAAGAAGAAGCAGATTGAAAATATTTTCAACTTATTTTTCTTCGGAGTCGTTTACTTCGTCTTTGTCCCCCCACTCTTTTTTGTTTTTTTTTTTACTCTGTTATCTTAATTTTAATATGTTCTCAGTTATCGATATGAAGCAATATCTATCAATTAGGTAGATATCTATTAACCCCTATTGGGAAGGAACAAACCTTCAAATTTTGCCTTGTTGTTTGTTGAGTTCAACATTCATCAATCGAAATTACTTACGTAACAAGTTCTTAAATCGTTACACAATAAAAATTGTCAAACAGTTAAACCTTGCATTTTTGCTGAAATATTACATACTAAAAAGTATGGTTCCTCGTTAATCTTAATAGTACTGGTTGATGTCATACTTTTACTCTTCTGGCTTGAAGCTTTTCATCTAGTCATTTCCTTTCGAGTTAGTTATGTAGTATATATACGTCATTGAAACATAATGACAAAAAGGATAATCCTAATTTTTTGGGGAGTCTTTTTCCCCTATTATTTTTTTGTTATATAGTAAAAACTTGTTGAACGGCCGGTTAAAACAGATTGGGCTAAGGAAAAAGCTACTGATGCTACTTTTACAGGCCTAGCTTTCCATGCGCGGTTACGAATTCTCTTTTTCGAGTTGGAAGTTCGTTTTTTAGGTACTGCCATATATCTATTATCTCTTGCGATTAACTTGAAACTATGTTGATACGTATCAATAGAATAGATATAATGGAAAAAGAATTAAATGAGAATGAGCAGGAACGTAGAGAAGTGAAGAAATGAAAGACTTTTAAACAATATTTTGAATGTATATATATATATATTGACTCGATAAAAAAAAAAGGAAATAATTAGCTAATCTTTGTTTAGGTTTTTACCGCCGAAATGGATTGAATCAATGACGAATCGAGTCCTATTTTCTCTATATCCAAAAATTTTTCATGTTTTCTTCTTAGGTTGAATCCGTTGTATTACCAGTTTTTTATCGAAACAACCGTGTAAGATTCTGCCTTTGACAGCTGCATCATTTAACCACGGATAGCCCACATTGATGCTAGATCCGTGACAAATAAGTAAAACCCGATTTATCGATATTTTTTCATTGGGGTTCAATGTGTGTCGAATCGGGGCGAGATGCCCCGCATCGTAGAATCTTCCCTGTTCCACTCGGAGCTGTTTACCACCGATGTCAATTATTGCATATTTGTTCATCCTAATTTTATCTCTTTATCCATTTTTTTTTAATACTAAAGGTGTGATTTGCAAACCTATCTTGATTCGAATTATTTGACTTGAATAAGTATCAAGGTCATATTTAAATATTGTCAAGCCTTTTACATACATATATATATGTTTTTTCTCTTTTTTAATGCGAAACTCAAATTTATACAGTTGAAACTCTTTGCCTAACTAAGAATTAATCTAATTAGTTGTATTTATTCTATTTCATGTTGTTCTCAAAGTTCTATTTTTGACTCTTAATCAAAAAGAGTTGAAAACAATAACGAATTTAATTTAGATTTAATACGACTGTGGAACTTTCAAATAAATCTGCTTGTATCATTCCTCTGTGTCCGTTGGTAGCTTCTTGTTTAACCGGATCTTTTTCGTTCTTTTTTCCAAAAGCAACAAGAAGCTTACGACGCTTGTGCGCAGCTTCTAATATCTTTTCATTAGTTATTGCCATGTTTGTCTCCTTCGTCTTATTTTGGAGACAGACCGCGACGCACTCTATCCAGCAGTATTTGTGGGCTTGGATTCCAAAAAGTGATTTTCGTTTGAAAATAGGTCTTCTTATTGATCCGCTTACTCTTGTCATGTCGATTTTAGTTACTACCGTAGGTATTTTAGTGATGGTTTACAGCGATAGTTACATGTGTCACGATTAGGGATATGCACGATTTTATGCTTATTTAAGTCTATTTACGGCATCAATGTTGGGGCTAGTTTTCAGTCCCAATATGATACAAATTTACGTATTTTGGGAATTAGTTGGAATGTGTTCCTATTTATTAATAGGTTTTTGGTTTGCGAGATCGAGTGCTGCAAATGCTTGTCAAAAAGCTTTTGTCACTAATCGCATAGGGGATTTCGGGTTACTTTTGGGTTTATTAGGCATTTACTGGATAACTGGTAGTTTTGATATTTATGAATTGTGTGATCGATTTCTCGAATTAACTAGCAACGGCGCCGTCAATCCGATTCTTGCTAATATAGTTGCCCTTTTACTTTTTTTAGGTCCGGTTGCCAAATCTGCTCAATTTCCACTTCACGTATGGTTACCGGATGCTATGGAGGGACCCACCCCTATATCGGCTCTTATTCATGCAGCTACTATGGTGGCTGCCGGAATTTTCTTTATAGTTCGAATTTTTGATCTTATTTCGACATTGCCTTCAGCTATGTCTACTATTTCTTGGGTAGGTGGAGTAACAACTTTATCGGGTGCCACATTAGCTCTCGCTCAGAAAGACCTAAAAAGGGGTTTGGCTTATTCGACCATGTCTCAGTTAGGATATATGGTACTGGCTTCGGGTATCGGTGCTTCCCAATCCGCTTTGTTTCATCTCATTACTCATGCTTATTCAAAAGCTTTGTCATTTTTGGGCTCTGGCTCAGTTATTCATTCTATGGAAAAAGTGGTTGGATACTCCCCTGATAAAAGTCAAAATATATTTTTCATGGGCGGTTTGCGAAAACGTATGCCAATTACTGGAATTACTTTTCTTTCGGGCACCCTTTCCTTATGCGGCATACCTCCACTCTCTTGTTTTTGGTCTAAGGATCAAATTATTACAGAAAGTTGGTTAAACTCTCCCTACCTTGGGTTAATAGCTTCTGCTACAGCAGGACTTACTGCGTTTTATACGTTTCGTATCTACCTCTTAACATTTGAGGGAGATTTTCGTGCCAATCAAAAAGATTATATTGAATCTTATACCTCCTTTCCATCTGAATATGTTATTAATTCGTGGGGTAGGATTCAATTGGACTTATTCACTAGACAAACCGGCAATAATCTAACTTCAGGAGATATAAAACGAAAAGAATTTACAAAAATAGCAAACTTTGTAACCGCTCCTATCTCTCAAAGAGATCAATTTTATGAAGGAACAATTCAATCTTATTCTGATCAAAATTTGCTATATCCCCAAGAATCAAATTTTTTTATGGTGTTGCCTCTCATTATTTTGTCAATACCTACCTTATTTGGTGGATTGATTGGAATTAATTCAGTTCAAAAAGGATATGGTTTAAACCTTCTGCTTGATTGGCTGATTTCTATCTTGTCTTTCTACGAAACTAATAATTATTTTGAAAAATTGACGGAAATATTAGTAAGTTCAATCCCTTCGCTTAGTTTATCTCTTATTGGGTTATTAATTTCCTTCAAAGTTTATGGACAATTTGAAAAGATTATTGCTAATGAAAAATTAAAGAATGGAAAAATAGTAAATACTTTTTTAGTTTCTGTCATAAATTGGTCCATGAACAGAGGTTATATCGATTCTTTTTACCAGATTTATCTTGTACAGAATGTAAATCTAATTAGCAAGCTAATTTCGCATGTTGATCAATGGATAATTGATGGATTTATCAACGGAACTGGTGCATTAAATCTTTTTGGTGGAGAGAGTATACGACATGCAAAAAGTGGAAGAATATCCCAATATCTATTTGGATTAATTGTTGGAGCTACTTTGTTGGTGTGGCTAGTTGTTGATTTCCCAATTCCGCCCTTGCCGTAAACTGCTACTTTCGTTTCACGAAGCTCCAATTCGTGTTCATTTCTCCCGACTATTTTTCATCTTCCCCATCTCTATATCTCTCCTTTTTGTTCCTCAATACTATTACTTGTTTTTACGCTATGAGGTAGGAGAATCCCGCGGCTATTCTACCATGCTTCTTGGAGGGGGGGGAATAGGAAGTACTAATTAGTGACCGATCGATACAGATCGCGGGGGGGGGGGGGCTTGTGGGATTCATCTCAACCTCGACCGGTTGCCCCCCCCCCCCTACCCCATGATTGGGGGACCCTTCCATTCAATATGGGGTTGCTATTGCCACCGCCTCCTACTATAATGAAGGTTAGAGTGTACGCAAAGTCTACTTCACAACATGTCGGGGAAAGCTTAACCTGTTACAGGTTTAGAAGCGGTTCAAAGACCTTTGTTCTTTGAGTGTGTAAAAGACTGAATCCCCTGCGACTTTCCTCGGTAGCTCAGTGGTAGAGCGGTCGGCTGTTAACCGATTGGTCATAGGTTCGAATCCTACCCGGGGAGATTCATTCGTCCAAATCTACGTCAGTCAATAATTCCTACTAATTGGGTAGTTGCGTCTCCCCCATATGCCAAATCAAATCGCGTTGAACCATGACCCACCAACCAGTGAATGAAATGATTCACTATCGTGCTTACTTCCAGCCCTAACAATTGAATAAAAAATGATTTGTGCGTTCTTACCCCCCCCCCCTCAATTCCGGTTTATTGAATGATTGGAATGAGCGAATCAATTAAGTCATCTGGGGGGGGGAAATCCACAATTTTAGAAAGGATCTATTCCAAGAGTGATGTTAAGAAGCGGTTTTGCAAAATAGATCCCTATGGAATAAGCTATTGCTCCTTCTCAACCTTCTTTCTAAGCAGAAAGACTCATATAGGAAATGGCCTTAAGTTCCTTAACTATTTGAGATGCTACAACAGAATTATTTCTATAAGTAGAAGTAAAATATAGATCTTCCTTTTACTGATTTGGCTCCTAATTTTATTGCTAGAGATCTAGACAGAATGAAGGGTATCTAAGGTCTGTTCTATGAACTTTCGTGAAAAAATTGTTTCGTAGTTCGATCCGGTGATGCCCCACCAAGCCAGAATGGGTTGAATAGATAGGAATAAATTTCAAGCAACATATTATAGATAAGAAAATCCGGAACTGGGCAACAGTTTCGTCTCATCCATCTGTTTCTATGAACCAGAAGCCTAAACCGAATAAATCGCTCTGGAAAATCTTCTGCTACCACGTAGGAATCAAAGCGAGCGGGATTAAATGTCTGCGGATATTGCAGATGTATATCCATAAAGGAAGTTTCTTTGACGTATTCAAAATCTCGCTCCTCTTCATCATCCAAAGGTAGATTATTCCACCGCTTAATAGATGAGTCAGGTTTCAATTTCGGATTATCTTCACTATAGAGAAAGAAATCTTTAATCTTTCTATTTGACATTTTATTAAGGTGCTGCCTTCTCACACCGTAAATGGTGTAAAGCCTCCGCGCCAGCTTTTTTGTCGGCAACAAGCTGCGACGCGAGGAAGGAATGTTAGGATCTGGTTGGAACAGAAGCATGGGGTCCCAGATGAAGCGCCCCCCGAAGAGTCGAGTCGTTTCATCTAATCGATTACAGTGTGTTTCATATTCATTGGAGGAGTCGCCGGATATTCCCAAATCGAGAAATTGCTCGCGTAGCAACATATTATCCAACCGGTTCTCCAATCTTTTAATCAATTTATCTGTCACATTAGTCGCAGATTTTTCAAAACTAAATAGATATCCGCTTTTGTCATACCATTGACTTTTGTCACCCTTAATCTTATTGAACTCGAAATCTTGTTGGGGTATATAATTCCGATTTTGGTGAAGGAGAATTAGATTATACAAATGATTGGGTTCAGATGATACCCTCATCAATTCATAAGCCCCGCTTCGCAGGAAACGGAGACGCCAAGCCTTACGGGACCAAGTGATCTCGCGCGACACTTCCGTCGGACTTGAGTTTCTTAGCTCGGGTGACTGTTGCAGTTCGAAGTCGGTTAGACGGCTAGCCCCCCCCCCCCTTTTCGTAAATTTAGAAGAACGACTTGTAGAGGTTACACCTGAACAATACTTAGGTTTACCGATAGGAACGTAAAAGGAAAGACTACTACTGCGTCGACTTTCGCCTTTACAAATCTCTAAACGTGAGAAATTAGTCGATAGGTTTTCCAGTACACCACAAGCTAGGTTCAAGTCATTCTCTACGAGTTTGTCAATAACAATAAAATTCTCTCTCTTTCTCATACCCATTTGGAGCGAATCGCGAGCTACTAATCCAGCTAGTATCCCTAGGATATGCGAAAATAGAGTGAATTCATTAAATGTTGACTCGGTTATTGAAGGTTCCACATACCAGTTAGACAAATAATAAAATCGCATCTTTAACGCGTTACGACCAATATATGTATTCGTGAGATAAGTATCTATCAAACTATTCTTTGAAGTAACTTTCTCTATCTCGTGAGAAAAGATCTCCCGTTCAGAACCGGATTCTATCCCATTGCCCATATCACTAGCAGCCGAATGTTGTCTATGCGAAGCTAATTCAATTGCGTCGCTACATATAATCTTACTTCTTTTGGAAGTACCTATTAATAACGCCTCATTAGCAAGAAAGAGTAGATCTCGCTTACTATAACCCGTAGTTCCAGACCCAGTACCTTCAATAAGAGGAAGGGGCGGATTAGCCTCCATTTCGCAACCTTTGATACGTAATAGGATTGATAATTCTTTCTGACGTTGATACCCGTTGGATTTTCGAAAATTTATTAATTAGTTTAACCGGTTCGGAGCTACTGGAGCTGGATCTATCCTCGCAGGTACGTGAGTCGTAGCGATAACAACATTCTTGCGGATGTTGGAATTGCCGCGCCTGTCACCAATACTTTTCAATATTTGGCAAAGTAAGAATTTGGGATCAGCTTCTAGCTTATGATACGAACGGTGAATATTCAATTCATGAATATCTTGAATCCATAGTGTACAGGGAGACATCTCTTTCGCCATTTCAAAAACGAAATTTAATCGGTGTACGCTTTCTTTCGAGATGAAATTTCCACGTACATTATTAAAGAAGGATCGGTTGTATATCAGCGTTTTCAGTGGTAGTTTCACCACTGGAAAGTAGGAATCGAATGCTACATCTCTAATAATGGAAGATCGGCCAGTTTCTATGGGTCCCACTAGCAAAATCCCTTTAGATGGTAATAATCCCGATTGGAGTGAGATAGGTATGTCATGACATGGCATAGTTAGTAGACTGCCTCTTCGTCTTGTTGTTACTGAAAATAGAATATTTCTCTCGAGGGCGTAAAAAGCCCACTTCTCCGCAGGATCCAACTTACGGATCTTGTGAGTCACTAGATCATTTTGCCAGAATTGCCGTAAGTATGCCAAAACATTAGATCTTTCTTGTGGATAAGGTTCATGAGAAATCTCGTTGCTCAATAAATCATAATTGGAATTCAATTTCGACACATACCTATAAAGAATTTTATTCGTCACTAAATGTTGAGTTAGTAGTTCTTTCTTACTATCTAGGATATCGGAACTTTCTTCATGAAACATCCATGAATTGAGTTCATCTTTCACAAAGAGGAAAAAGATTAGATTATTTAGATAATTCAAGAATCTATTCAAAGAATGGATTAGTAGATCTCTCGTTGACATTTAGCTTGTCGAAAGGGAATGCATTACCTCTTTCAAATAGGATCCACGCGTTGGGTCTGTCAAATATTCAATAGTATTGAAACGTTTCCATGAATGAAAGGAATTGGAACCCGAAACGGCAGACAAAGGGTGTTTGAATAATGCAAGAACAATTAATACTGAAAAAATGAAGTAATAAAAGATAGACCTATTGGAGAATTGAGATACTGACCATCCCCCCGAATATAGAATCTCCGCTTCATCAGGAATTTCTTCGAAAATGAGAAGACCTATCTCGGATGCTATAGTATTGATGGAATCGTTGTCGAATCTCAATCCTAGGCTTTGCAGTCTTTGGAATAAGTAGGCTTTCGCGCCATCCACTACATCCTCAGCCATTCTTTTATAAATTCTAGGAAAATGATGAGTTGAGTCATAACTTATCTTAAGTACTATTTCTGGATATGTTTTTCTAATCAGATCGTAGAAGTATCTCCACCAGGTGGGGGTAAAAAACCAAGGTATGTAATCTCTAAATAAGCTCCATTTTTCGCCGATATTGTCTTTCCAAAAGATCCAAGAGATCTTATATCTGTTCAAATCTTTTAATAATTCATTGAAATTGATAGAGTGGAATGCACGAGTAGCCTCCTTCCGGATAGATTGATCCGCAAAGTCTGTATCTTCGTACGCAACCTCCTTTCCAATTGATTCTGCTAGAGATCTCGATGTTACATCGCTGCATAATGGGAGTCTTAGCGACCAATAAGATGTTTCCAATTCTTCCGGTTCCCAGAAATACTTAATAGACAAATTCTTTTGATAGACTCGATCCAATACTAGATTCTTGAGACGAGGTTGGGGTCGCCGATCCGACGATGAATCGGAGTTTATCGACGTCTTCTCCAAATAAACTCGATTGCTACTACACGAATATAGAGATGATTCTATCGTTTCACGAGGAGATAAGTTCAAACTCGCCAGTAACCTCTTCAGATCCGAAATAGAATTGGAAAGTCCATCTGAATGAGTTACTAATGCTGTGGATTCATGCAGATTAGACAAAATAGATTGAATTGGTGTGAGTGCGTGACCAGCAACCTCCCCCGTTGTTTGTTTCGATAAATTGGATGACAACGAATCCGACAGTTGGGGATGAATAAATGAGATGATATTGGATGAGATGATTTCATCTTCGGAGCCCACATAGAAGTTTTCTAAGACATTGAGATAACTACCGTTGCATTTCCCAAGAAAGAGATCTCCTTTGATTCTCGGAATAAAGTTGCTTCCAGCAAAGTTCCGTATAGGTGAATCGCCTAGAAAGCTTAGTTTATCAACCTGATCGGAGATGTATCTCGAAATATTCCCACCCATATCTCTAGTTGAACCTCCCCCACGGTTTAAATCATCCAGAAACAGATTCCAAAATCGCCTCCCCGTAATGGAAAAAGCATCGCTTGAAAATCCTGCTCGGATAGATTCGATACGGGGCAACCCGAGAGAAGTAGGATTCACTGCAGGTTCCAGCTCGGTCAAAGAGCCTACCAATTTCTCACTCATTAACAGTTTGGATTCAATGAATAAACTCCTTCTTCTCTCAAGAATTGTTTTGATAAAAAGTATCTGTTCATCAATGTAACCATCGAATAAACTTGATAAAAGATCAAGCTTCATGAGATCTACCTTGTTCAATTTATCGAGATCTATATCGTTCAATTTTTCGATGCAATAATCGATGGTATATATCAAAACTTTCTGGCGAGTAATCTCAGCAACAATCATTTTATAAAGAAATAAAACATTGAGAAATCGATGAAAATATTTTTTGCTCTGTTGATTGTTACTACCGAGACTGACACCAATATTATTCAGCAATTCGTTTCTTATTATTGATACACGGCAAATTGATTCCTCCAAGTTAAAGACTTCCCTGACAGGGAAAGAAGACGAATCCTCGGTCGTATCGAGCCATCTATGCGCATTTGAATGAACATTTTTATACTCATAATATTTAAATAAAATATATTCGTTCAATAGGCGCTCCGCGTTATCTTTCCATTTCAATACTCTTTATTCAGTTGCAATTCTTGTTGCACCGGTGTACCCCCCGATCCCCGCCCAGCCATTCAACCGATATTTGATTTGGAAGAAATAGTCAGTAGATAATGCGCAGAAATAGTCATAGAAAAGAGATATGTATGCTGAGTACAGAGATATGACTCTACCTCGTCCATACAATCTAACTAAAGAATATATTGAATGTATGTCATCCTTTTCTTTCAATTAGTTTGGAAAAGTAGTATTTTCACCTCGATTACTTATTTCTTTAGGTATACCTAAAGAAATTTGAAAATAGTTTGGAAGAATCTCATTGAGGTTGAGGTGTCTGCTACTCACTAGCCCAAGTTTTTTGCCAGATATTTGAGTAAGCGGCATGTCGCCCTTCATTTTCAATTGAAATCCTTTCACAGATTTGACGCTATTACTGATGTCAATAACTATTGTCCCATTAGAAATCAGATTTGATTTCTCAATTATTGAGATAAATTCCATGAGTCGATTTATTAATCCATTTCTCATTTGTGAATAAGTGTGTGGAATGGGAAATTCTTCCCCATTTTTGCCACAATCTAATCCGGATATACAGCCACGAAACGGCGTCGTTTTCTCACAAGATGTAAATGAAGACAGGTTGGAAAAGGCTTCTCGCTCCGAGTAAAATCCCGATCTATCCCCCTGGTGATCTGCGGAATTTATGGATTCAAGTAACGCCTTGTCATAGGAGTTTAATACTACGGGACTTAATGAGTCGTTTCTCAATTGTGTTGCTTGTAACCGACCCGGATCTCGCTTGTTACGATTTTCCCAAAAGAATAACAAATCGAAATCACTTTGTTTGTTTTTACAAGCTACCAGATAGTTATAGAATTTGAAAAACCTACTTGAATTTTGTAAACACCTACCCCTACAAAATACTTGAATCCCTTCAGTCTCATCCTTGGATATATCTCTGCCAAGGAGTAAACCTCTCACTACGCATGCCTTCCATCTACCGGAAACAAAAGGAATCATCCCATCATAGCGAACTTGCTTCTCTTTTTTCGTTGAACCTGCAGAAATAGCTTCGTTCAAACCTAAGTAGTGGGAAGCAGGTATTCTCCTCTTTCCATTCTTTTCAACATATAAAGATCTTTCGAATCGTAGAAAGCAGTCACAGGAAAAATCAACAAGGTTTTCCGCTTGTTTTTTTCTTACCCCGTCACCCCCATTAATGACTCCCGTTAATACAACACTTGTTTTGATCAACCTCTTGTTACTCAAGCAATGCATAGATATTGGTATTGCTAGCAACAATAGCATCTCCAGGGTTACGCCACTATCTCTTTTTATTGAATTACGCAGATTGCGTGAAAATAGTGAACTTAGAAATCACAAGTCAGATAATCTAATAAAAGGTTCATAATTGGAAGATGGACTAATTAAAAATTCTTTGAGATGTTGGTTTTTCAATGATTCGAAGAAGTGATCTAATAGACTGACTTCTATTAACTCCGAAATCTTAGATGAAAAATCTGGACTTCCTACTCTTTCTCTTGCCACCTTTTTTACCTTATTCTCTCTTTTCATATTAATTCTATGCAGTAGATACTATCTATTTCCCAGATTTATTATACCAATAATCTTGAAAATTTCAAGATAGGATGGAATACATATTTCGAAGGAGTCTAGTGATTTCTGTGAATAGTCGTATCCAAAACTGGAATTAGATCGGGAATTCTAAATTGTTATTGTCGAAGAGACCCACACATATCCCATCCACCTTAACCGTTCTTCTCTATTCCAAGCAGAGCGCTGGAATCGAATTACCCAATTGGATGGGCGAACGACGGGGATTGAACCCGCGCGTGATGGATCCACAATCCACTGCCTTGATCCACTTGGCTACGTCCGCCCCCTCTGTTGATTTATTTGACTCCCCCCGGACGTGAACGAGATCTATCCGTTAAGCAAGCTAGATAGGTCCTTCGGTTGATACACATCCATATTAACTGTATTTCTATAACAAGACAATAGAAAATCTTTGAAATGAGGAATGCACTCCTTCCTTTCCGTTTTTCAAAGGATTGGGGTGGGAGTTTACAAACATTCCGCAAATTAGAATGGGAAACTTCGTAATCTATTAAATCGCGGAAGGGTATTGCAAATAGTTTTCAGAATTCAAGGTTGGAAACCGATAATCATGAAATTGTGAAAAGCTGTTACCACCTTTTCCACCCTTTATACCGCACGAATCTTCATATCATTGGACACCAAACCTCCCCCTCTGAAGAGATTTGGCATCCAGTTGTGCTGGATAACCATACGGGTGTTATCCGTTTATAGAAGGAGCTTCAACAGAAGCCAAGTCTAGGGGGAAATTATGAGCGTTACGTTCATGCATGACTTCCATACCTAGGTTAGCACGGTTTATGATATCGGCCCAGGTGTTTATGACACGACCTTGGCTGTCAACCACGGATTGGTTGAAGTTAAAACCATTCAAGTTGAATGCCATAGTGCTAATGCCTAAAGCGGTGAACCAAATACCTACTACAGGCCAAGCAGCTAAGAAGAAGTGCAGAGAACGAGAATTGTTGAAGCTAGCATATTGGAAGATCAAACGACCAAAATAGCCGTGAGCAGCTACGATGTTGTAGGTTTCTTCCTCTTGACCGAACTTGTAACCTGCATTAGCAGACTCATTCTCAGTTGTTTCTCTGATCAAACTAGAAGTTACCAAAGAACCATGCATAGCACTGAATAGAGAGCCGCCGAATACGCCAGCTACACCCAACATGTGGAAGGGATGCATAAGAATATTGTGCTCAGCCTGGAAGACGATCATAAAGTTGAAAGTACCAGAAATGCCTAGAGGCATACCGTCAGAGAAACTTCCTTGACCAATTGGGTAGATCAAGAAGACGGCGGCAGCAGCTGCGACAGGAGCCGAGTACGCAACAGCGATCCAAGGACGCATACCTAGACGGAAGCTCAGTTCCCATTCGCGACCCATGTAGCAAGCTACACCAAGTAGGAAGTGAAGAACGATAAGTTCGTAAGGACCACCATTGTAAAGCCATTCATCGACGGAAGCTGCTTCCCAGATTGGGTAGAAATGTAACCCAATAGCTGCAGAAGTAGGGATGATAGCACCAGAGATAATGTTGTTACCGTATAACAAAGAACCAGAAACGGGTTCGCGAATACCGTCAATATCTACAGGAGGAGCTGCGACGAAAGCAATGATGAATACAGAGGTTGCGGTTAGCAAGGTGGGAATCATTAAGACACCGAACCATCCGATATAAAGACGGTTTTCGGTGCTGGTGATCCAGTCGCAGAAGCGACCCCATAGGCTTGCGCTTTCGCGTCGTTCTAAAGTTGCGGTCATGGTAATTTTCGGTTTTCAAGAGATAATTAGTGATTCCCCAGGCTAGTAAGCTTGTTATTCTAGAATATATCACAAAAACTTATCTGTGTCAACCAAAATTGATTGAGTCTCCAGAATTCTCGGATATGGGGGCTTCTTCTCGATATCTCAAACAATTTTTACTCCATATGATGCGCGCCCCAATCAAATTCAGTCTCTGAAAAACTGGTCATGTGTCAAGTCTTTTTGCGAGGCACTCCGCAACTCTGCATCGGCCCCCCCCCCCCCCGCTATCCTTTTGGGAAGGGTCTAACAATTAACAACCTAAAGAAGAAGTAGTTGCCAATCCCCACTTGTGGCTTAGACAGCCAGCCGTTATTCGCCGTTCACCCCTCACTCAACCATTTCTTCCTTCGTAGTGTCTTTTGATTCCCAGACCGTTTGTGCCCCGGCTCCAACCCACAACGAATCTATTGTGGGTTGGAACGAATCCGAAACTAACGGAAATGGGCAAAAGCTTTGTTGGCTTCCGCCACTTTATGAGTTTCCTCTTTCTTCCGTATGGCACTACCGGAATTTCTGGCGGCATCCATTGATTCATCACTCGATCTTAAAGCCATACTTCGACCTGAGCGTTTTCGACACGCGATTAATGACCACCGGATAGCCGAAGCTTTTCCCTCTGCCGGTACTACTTCAACGGGAACTCGATAAGTTGATCCACCTACACGTTTGGTTTCTGTCACTACGTCGGGAGTTACCCCGCGCACCGCCTGTCGCAGAACAGACAGTGGGTTCCTATTTGTCTTTTACCTAATCCGCTTCATAGCCTGATAAAAAATATGATAAGCCAGCGATTTCTTGCCGTTTTTCAGGATACGATCGACTAGCATATTTACCAATCGATTACGATAAATTGGATCTGATTCGATATTTTTATTTCTGTTCACTACACTGCTCCGATGTAACACGAGTTTACAAGTCTAAATATGTCAGATTTCAATCAATTCTTTTATTTCAATGGTATCTTAGGCTACTATTTTGGCTTCTTCACTCCATATTGTAGGGTGGATCCACCAGTTAGTCGGGGATCTCCCTCCAAACTGCACGTGCGACTTTCAT